TAACCTTTCGCTCAATACTAAAACGGATAGTTGAAGCATATGAGGCTGCATTAATCGAGGATACACGACAGAAGGAATTGTTCTATTTATAAACTTCACCTTCAAGAAGCGTAGATTTTTTTTCTTTCTCATAAGAATAAGACTGGGGTCAAAAAAAGAATCAAATCACACCATCTCTGTAATAGGTAAATGCCTCCTTTTCGCCCGAAGTTGTTGGAATTATTCGTAATAAAATATTGGCCACAACCGAAAAGGTCTTATCAATAAAATTTCCATTTATCCGTGATCTAGACATAGGTACCAATCCATTCTAAAAATTTTTTCATTCTCCCTCTAGGGGGAAAATTATCCTACAAAGAAAGGAATTGTACAATACGAAATAGCATAAAAAAAATTCAGTAAAAAAAAATGTAAAGATGTGAACCCTCTACTACTACTCATATTCAAAGACTCAAATTGCTCCTTTTTGCAGGAATAAAAAATTTTTTGGAGACAATTCGAAGTTATCCTGTAGTATACGAACGGCCGAACTAGTCCTATTTCATCGAAGCTGAAGAATCAAGTCATTTTTCCTATCGATTCACTTTGGTTGGATTAGGATCCAAAGAGGAGGGGGAAATAGGCGAATAATTATTCTATAATCGAAATGGAATAACCATCTATTTTGTTTGTGTTATGTGCATAGTGAGTAGACACTATACAACCAAATAGCCCCAGGCAGGATGAGTCAGGTATTTGTAAAAGATCTATGAAATAATCACCTTTTTCGGTGAAAACTTTCAGATAACTGCATTTTCTAAGTTTTATGGAATCGTCGTTTAAATGGAATCATAATCCAAAGATATCCATTAATCGTAGTCTAAAAAACATAAACCCATCACTCCGTTGATTCCTTCCAATTCATTGATTTAATCCCGTATAAATATCAAATAAGGGCGGAAACAGCATCTTCGCAAATATGAAAAATATATCTTTTTAATTTTCCCAAGAAAAAACTTTTTTGTTTGAATCCCCGAGCCTTGAAAAGATCTTTATCAAAAATGGAATATTTTTTTAGTTAGAATTGGTTGTTTGTGCCTTACCTAGTCAACCCCCCCCCCCCCAAAAAAAAATAGGAATAACTCGCTATTCGTTCGGTTCCTGGGTCATAATTGTTGTGTAGGAAAGGTGGCCGAGTGGTTCAAGGCGTAGCATTGGAACTGCTATGTAGACTTTTGTTTACCGAGGGTTCGAATCCCTCTCTTTCCGTACCTTCACCCAACTCAGCAACAGCGCCGGCCGTAACAAATTAACCAAGAGGTAGATCCTTCTTTCTATCTTTATATATATTCTAGATATATATATATTTTCGATTTCTAATTAAATTACTGCGATATGTAAAATAATGGAATAAGGTCGACAAGAAATCAAAAAATCTCTGTCGATCTATGATACATGAGTGTGAAAAATCCGAATAAAAACCCTTACCTTAATCTTAAATCAATTTAGTTTGGAGTAAGGAGGCTAATTTTTCCGAAACCTTTTCTAAACCCTTTTCTTTAAGGTAGGCTTAAGTCTGACGGGAATAATATTCTACGACTAGCAATTCATTTATTTTCAAACCGACCCACTTATTATCTATTATTTGATTGACTACTCCTTTATATGGGAATGGGTGAAGAGTCAAATGTTTTGGCAATTCCTCACTATGGGATGAATCCATATAATTTTGAACGAGAGCTTTGGATTTTTGCTTATCCCTCGCCATAACAACGTCGGTGGGTTTGCAACGATAACTTGGTATATCTACTATACGGCCATTAACTAAAATATGTCTATGATTAACTAATTGGCGGGCTCCAGGAATAGTCGGAGCCATACCCAATCGAAAAAGGATGTTGTCCAAACGCATTTCAAGTAATTGGAGTAAAACCTGACCTGTTGACCCTTTGGCTTTTCTCGCGATACGGAAGTATTTAAGTAATTGTCGTTCTGTAATACCATAATGAAAACGTAATTTTTGTTTTTCTTCTAGACGAATACGATATTGAGATCTTTTCCCGGAACGTGATGGGTTTCTAAGATCTCTAGGCTTTTTATTAGTCAGTCCTGGTAAAACCCCCAGACGTCGTATTTTTTTGAAACGAGGCCCTCGGTAACGCGACATAAAAACTCCTTATTTATTGTTATTGATATTTCATTTTTTTTTATTAAAACTGAACGAAATGATAAATGAAGCGAAATCCACTGAAGTATTCTATTAATTGGACTAGAACGAATAATGGCACTAGACGGAAAAGTAAGATGAAAGATGTACGTAGCCGAAGTTGCTCCTTGTTTTTGTATTAAAATGCATTATTATTGGATTTAAAATTTTATTTATTAATTTAATTTTTTAGTATTTCCATTTTTTTAATTATTGGAATTGTATTTTAGTATTTAGTATATATATACATTAATTTAATTATTGTATACATTTATTCTTAGTTTAGTTACTATTTCATTTTGCAGTTTTTTGTATATTTATTTAGATTCTGGGGAATAGAATCTAAATAAATATAATAGAAAGAACTCAAAAACATAGAATAGAATTACATTTTCTTAATATAATAAAAATTAAGTAATAAAAATAAAAAATCACGAATAGAATAATATACAAACCAACATATAAAATCTAAAAAAACATCGAAAATACAAAAACGAAAAAAGATCCGTTGAGTTGTTCTGCCGAGACATAAGAAAGCGTCGACCTTTTGAAAAAGGAAAGGTGTCTTTATTCTTTAATTTCAAAGAAACATCCTCAATCATATAAAAAATAGAACAAATAGAAAAAAGCCGGCTATCGGAGTCGAACCGATGACCATCGCATTACAAATGCGATGCTCTAACCTCTGAGCTAAGCGGGCTCACATAAGAGAAACTTTACATGCATAATAATTCCAAAAACCATATCTTAGCTATTAACTATTCATAAATCATAAAAAATAAAGAATATAAATAGATTTCAAACCTATATTGCAGTAAATAGAGTATATAAATAAATAAGATATAAATAAGATAAGGATTCCTATACCGATCTAGAATTTTTTATTTATTACATTCCAATACTAACAATTTGAATAATACATTTCTCTTTTTTTATAAATCAAAAAATAAAAATTTATAATCTTTTTAATATACATTTATTTAGAAATCTTAATAAAATTTTTCAATTTGAATTCAATTATGAGTTCTATCTATAAAAAATAGATATTTAATTTGAATCAAATAAAAAAATGATAGATAAGGGTGTAATTCAGATCAGAATAAGACATTCCGGTTGCTTTTATTTGGAAACTAAGCAAAAAAGAATCGATCCTTTGAGTATTTCAACTTTCAAGGTAAAATTAAAAAGGGTTCATATATATAGTGATAGATATCCGTCTATATTGAATTGAAGATAAAAAAGCGATAGAATTCTTTCTGGTTGGCCCATATCAAATATAAGCTCCCACCAGAAATGAAAGAAAATAGGCAAAACAAAAAAGTATGAAACTCCCTTCAGTATATGAATTCAATTTATATAGAGAATTAAAAGAGAATTAAAAGGTTCCGGCAGAACTAAAAGGATTAAGAGGGGGAAAGTACATCACACTGAAATCTTTCAGCATACAAACAAAGAGGGGATATGGCGAAATCGGTAGACGCTACGGACTTAATTGGTTTGAGCCTTAGTATGGAAACTTACTAAGTGATAACTTTCAAATTCAGAGAAACCCTGGAATTAAAGAAATGGGCAATCCTGAGCCAACTCCTGCTTTCCAAAAGGAAAGAAAAAGAGGATAGGTGCAGAGACTCAATGGAAGCTGTTCTAACAAAGGGAATTGACTGTCTTGCGTTGTAATATGTTATAAGAATTTTTCGATCTAAACTCCAAAAGTGATGAAGAAGAAACCTATAGGTATACGTACTTAAATAGAAAGACTATACTATGATATAATAAATAAAAAATGCAAAAATATTGATAACGACCCGAATTTTTATTTTATGAATATGAAAAAAATGGAAGAATTTTTGTGAATCGATTCCAAGTTGAAGAAAGAATCGAATATTCGTTTATTAAATTAAAGCATTTACTCCACGGTTTGGTAGATCTTTTGAAGAACTGACCCATCGGATGAGAATGAAGATAGAGTCCCATTCTACGTGTCAATCCCGACACCAATGAAATTTATAGTAAGAGGAAAATCCGTCGACTTTATAAATCGTGAGGGTTCAAGTCCCTCTATCCCCAAAAAGCGCTTTTGATTAGCTAACTAATTATCCTCTTTTTTTTGTTAACGGTTCAAATAAAAAATGGGTCTCTTCCTCCACAAAGGTATTCGAGCAGCAAATTTTTGATCTTATCAACAGTCTTGTGATATAAATTATACATGAACAGCTTTGAGCAAGGAGTACTCCACTCATTTGAATGATCCCCAACATATATCATTACTCGTACTAAGACTTACATACAAAGTCTTCTTTTCAAGATCTAGGAAATTCCGGGGCCTAGATAAGACTTTGAAATACCCTTTCACCTTTTTAATTGACATAGACTCCAGTTTTCAAATAAAATGAGTAGATGATGCGTAGGGAATGGTCGGGATAGCTCAGTTGGTAGAGCAGAGGACTGAAAATCCTCGTGTCACCAGTTCAAATCTGGTTCCTGGCACACGATTCATTTGGATGAGTATCTATTAAAAAAAATGGATATGGATCTATTAGATCCTGCACATACGTAACTTATTTCTCTAGGTGTCGAGAGATATACCCCACCTATAAAATAGATGGGTAAAGAGTATATAAAGGGGGTGGGAAGGAGTTTGGTTTTTTTCGTTTTTTATTTATTGTTTATACGGATTCGAAAAGGTTTAATTAGTGAAACTGGGGGGTAAAGGATGAGAATAGACAAGATGTATATCAGATATAGTACAAATAGAATCCGACTTCCTCTCATTTCTTTTTTTCTATTTCTGCATTTCCCCCCTAAATTACGTGAC